GCGCAAATCGACGCGCCACAAGTTCCATATAGATTACTTCTCAATACAATTTCTTTCAAATTCATTATAATTTCGTGGACCGATTCTTGAATACCCGTTATAGTCGAATATTCATGCGGGACATTCTCAGATTTTACGCGTGTGATACATGTTCCTTCTATTTCTCCAAGCAAAGCTCTTCTCATCGCAATGCCTATTGTGTCGGCCTGTCCTTTCATAAGTGGAGACAGAATAAAGCGACCGTAATAAAGACGTTTACTGTCTGTTCTGGATTCAACACACTTCCACTGCAGCGTCCGAGTAGATACTGTTACTTTCTCTCGAACCATAGTAATAATATTTTATTTGATTGAATTATTTATTTCTCTTGTTTCTCTTGAAATTTCTTCACTCTTCATTTCTACACACGTCTTTTTTTGGGGGGTCTACAGCCATTATGTGGCATGGGGGTTACATCCCGCACAAAAGTTAATAGTATACCACTTCGACGAATAGCTCGTAATGCGGCGTCTCTTCCGAGACCGGGACCTTTTATCATGACTTCGGCTCGTTGCATACCTTGATCTACTACTGTACGAATAGCATTTGCCGCTGCAGTTTGAGCGGCAAAGGGCGTCCCCCTTCTCGTACCCTTGAATCCACAAGTACCGGACGAGGACCAGGAAACGACCCGACCCCGTACATCTGTAACGGTGACAATAGTATTATTGAAACTTGCTTGAACATGAATAACTCCCTTTGGTATTCTACGTGCACTTTTACGTGAACCAATACGTACATTTTTACGTGAACCAATTCTCGGTATAGCTTTTGCCATATTGTAGCATCTCATAAATATGAGTCAGAAATATATGGAATATATCCATTTGATGTCAAAACAGATTCTTTATTTGTACGTTTATTCCTTTGGTGAGTCTGATTATCCTTGTCTTTGTTTATGTCTCGGGTTAGAGCAAATTACTCTAATGCGCCCCCGTCTGCGGATTAGTCGACATTTTTCACAAATTTTACGGACGGAAGCTCTTATTTTCATATTTTTCATTCCTTATCTTAATTCTGAATCTACTTCTTGGTAGAAAATAAGTTTCTTGCAATTTTTCATCTCGAATCGTATTGAATAAAAACCACCTAATCTTTCGAATCCTTGTTTCGGAGTCGATAAATTATACGTCCTCTAGTTGAATCATAACGACTTACTTCAATTTTGACTTTATCTCCTGGCAGTATCCGTATAAAACTACGTCGGATCTTTCCTGAAACATAACCTATAATCAGATCTTCATTATCTAACCGAACCCGGAACATGCCATTGGGAAGCGATTCGGTAATTAAACCCTCATGAATCCATTTTTGTTCTTTCATTTCAGGTAAAGCCCCCTTGAAGTATCAACTAATGTAGGAGAAACGATATTAGACAACTCACCCCTTTCTTTTTTTTTTTTTACAAATAGGAAGAGGTTTCGGATCCCATTTGGATATTAAAAGGATTACCATATATAACATAAAATTTCTCCGCCGATTCTTTCTAGTCGAGCCTCCCGGTCTGTCATTATACCTCGAGAAGTAGAAAGAATTACAATCCCCATTCCACCTAAAATTCTAGGAATTCGTTGAGAGTTAGAATAGATTCGTAGACCGGGTCGGCTGATCCGTTTTAAATTTAAAAAATTTCTACAGGTATGGGGTCTTTTCCTATTCCTTCTATTATGTCGCAGGGTTAAAACCAAAAAATTTTTGTTTTTTTCTCGATGTTTTCTGACGTTTTCGAGAAAACCTTCTCGGAAAAGTATTTTAACAATATTTTCGGTAATATTAGTAGATGCTATGCGAACAACTCTTTTTCTATCCATATCCGCATTTCGTATAGAGGTTATTATCTCAGCAATAGTGTCTCTACCCATGATGAAGTAAAATTTTTGGTGCCTCAAAATTGGATCTAATTAACATGTTTTTTTATTGGTTTATGAATATGAATTTTTCAAGGTATATGCGTGAGACATAATCTACGAATTAATCTAGTTCTTAATCTATTTCTTTTCAAAGATCCCAAAGATATCTGGCTCCCATTTTATTTTATAATACCTCGGGAGCTAATGAAACTATTTTAGTAAAATGGAATTGTCTCAATTCGCGGGGGATTGCACCAAAAATTCGAGTTCCTTTTGGATTTCCTTCTTGATCAATCACAACTGCAGCATTGTCATCATATCGTATTATCATACCGCTGTCACGTTTAAGTTCTTTACAGGTACGAACAATTACAGCTCTTACTACTTCTGATTTTTCTAGGGGCATGTTTGGTACTGCTTCTTTGATCACAGCAACAATAACGTCACCAATATGAGCATATCGGCGATTACTAGCTCCTAGGATTCGAATACACATCAATTTTCGAGCCCCGCTGTTATCCGCTACATTTAAATGGGTCTGAGGTTGAATCATATGAAGTTTTGAGTCTATTCTTCCACTGCAAAGGATGAAGAAAATAAAAGAAATATTGTTTGTCAAAAAAAAGAAACCCGCGGTTTTCTTTCATTCCCAAGACTCATTTGTGTTGGTTCTAAATTTTTATCCCGAAATAATAAATTGAGTTCGTATAGGCATTTTTGATGCTGCTATTAAAATCGCCCTTCTAGCTATATTTTCAGTTACTCCGCCCATTTCATATAGTATTCGCCCCGGTTTAACAACAGCTACCCAATATTCAGGGGATCCTTTCCCCGAACCCATACGTGTTTCGGCGGGTCTTATTGTAACTGGTTTGTCTGGAAATATACGGACCCATATTTTTCCACCACGGCGTGCATTTCGTGTTATTGCTCGTCGACCCGCTTCGATTTGTCTAGATGTGATCCAAGCAGGCTCAAGCGCTTGAAGAGCATATTTACCGAAACAAATATGATTACCTCGATAAGATATTCCCTTCATTCGTCCTCTATGTTGTTTACGGAATCTAGTTCTTTTGGGGTTATAATTGATGGTTGTTTCGGAAGTCCATCTCTACTACAGAACTGGACGTGAGAGTTTCTTCTCATCCAGCTCCTCGCGAATAAAAGGATTCAAAATGGACTTGCAATTAATTTGCATAGATATTAGAACATTTTTAGAAAAATTGGATAAAAAATCGTTTTTTTTTGGAACGTCCTATTAAATCTTTATTTTCTTTTGTCTTTTATCCAGGTTTACCAATTCAAATTCAAAAAAAAATTATCGCGGGCGAATGTTGACTCTTGCAATCTCTATTTCAGTCCTAGCACTTGTTCGTCATTTCTCCGAATAGATGAATTGATTTCCGGTTCATTTCGCCATCCCAACGAGTGAATCATTAAGATTCATTTGTTGAATAAAATCTTTTGCATTCACAGGTTCCTTCGTCCCCACCACTTCGTACTAAATGGTTAGGTCAGAATTTTACAACGAAGCTTCTAATCCAATTTATCCTTGAGTCAATCTTCTTAGTCTTTATTGGCTCGAAGCTCTTGAGTTTTTTCTTCTATAATCTATAAGAAGGATTCATTTACTATTTCATTATGGATGAATCAATTAGTATTGATGCTTTATTACACTGTTATGAGAGGACTCATAGACCTTACATATTGGAATTCTATATCATTGATATTTTTTTCTTTCTTTCTCTCACCCTTCCATTTATCCACACTCTTGTTCTGTATTTTGTTTTAAACTTAGAATTCATTAAAGTTTAATTGTAAAAAAATGTCAGTTGCTACAAAGATATGACCGATTTGGCATATCTTGACAGGTTCTTTAGATCCAGATAATATGAAGCGATGGGTTGGTTTTCATACTACTGGGCCGGTCTTTTTTTAATCCCAACCCCCTAAAACCAACGAGTCACACACTAAGCATAGCAATTATATCAAAACAAAAGGTCAATCTAATTTTTATTCAACCCTATAGAATTAAAAGAATTAAAGAATTCGTAATTTGTTTGATTGGCCAGAAAAAGAATGAATGAGTTTCCCCCTTTTTGTTCTATCGACGGAAAAACAATGAAAGTTTTGTTATTCCTCTCCCTTGTCTATAAAAATCCAAATTTTGATGCCTAATACCCCATAGATAGTCCGAACTGTATAGGAACAATAATCAATTTTAGCGCGAATGGTTTGTAGGGGAACCCGACCTTCTCTGATCCATTCGACACGTGCAATTTCTTTTCCGTCGATACGCCCTGCAATTTGTACTTGAATTCCTTTTGTATCTGCTTGTTCAGTCAATTCAATAGCCTTTTTCATTGCTTTTCGAAATGAAACTCTATTCTTTAATTGCCCGGCTATAAATTCTGCAAGAATATTAGGATTTCCATAAGGTTTTGCAATTCTTGTGATAGCAATGTTAAGTTTTCGGTTCACATAATGAAATTCGTTTTGTAGATTCATCTGTAATTCTTCGATTCCTCGCGGTCTACTTTCGATTAATAACTTCGGGAACCCCATAAAGATTATGACCTGGATCAAATCGATTCTTTTTTGAATCTCTATGCGGGCAATTCCCTCGGCACCGGAGGATATTCTCATATTCTTTTGAACATAATTTTTGATAAAATCTCTTATTTTTTGATCTTCTTGTAGACCCTCAGAATAATTTTTTGGTTGTGCAAACCAAAGGGAATGATGGCTTTGGGTTGTACCAAGCCGGAAACCAAGTGGATTTATTTTTTGTCCCATACTACCTCACTATTATACGCATCATCATATACCATAGTTGTCTTTTTCCATCTAGGGTTTTTTAACGAATAGAAAGATATCTCTTCATATTCATCTAAAGATCTATCTTGCACTACAATAGTTATATGACAGGTAGCTTTTTTTATCGCATAACTACGTCCTCGAGCCCGCGGTTTTAATTTCTTCGCGGCAGTACCCTCGTTAACCTCAGCTTTACGAATTACTAAATTGGCCTCGTCGGAACCCATATTGAAACTAGCATTTGCTGCTGCAGAATAAACCAATTTGAAAATGGGATAACATGCTTTATAGGGC